ACTAATATGGTCGAAAGGTTTGGTGCCCAAGCACTCTTTCATACTTTGGCTGGCCATTAGGGACAGTTTACCGACACAGGACAAATTGGTTGGATTCGGCTTGCTACAGGAAGCAAAGTGTTGGCTGTGTAGTGCAAGAGAGGAAAGCATTCACCATCTTTTCTTGTTCTGCAATTTGGATCAAAGAATCTGGTGGCTGTTGGGGGGAGAAATGCTTATTGCCTAGGGTCCAAAGATCTTGGGAGGAAACCATCTTGTGGGCTGTCAAAGAATTCAAGGGTAGATCTACACTAGCAAAAATAGGGAGATTGATGCTGGCTGCTTTACTGCGTGTGGAGAGAGAGGAACAGCAGATGCCATGGTGGACAAGCTAGGAGAATGGAGGAAAGGAATGTTTTCGAGTTGCTGTATTGTTTTGCTGGTGCAGTAGGGCATTTTCGGTTGTTGTGCTGGTTGTTGCAGTCTGGTTGTGTAGATGAGGTTATTCCCGGCCTTGCTTGTCTGGTAGTGGAATAAGGCCTTTCCCTCTCTGTGTGGGAGAGTGTGAAATAGGGTCGCTAGTAGATATCTGATAATAGGAGCATCTCGGGATAGCCTCCATGTTGATTCTATTGCCAGTTCCGTGTAGAAAAAGAGAGAGGTTAAGGCATCTCACATATCAAGTAATAGTCAGTCAAGAGGTTAGATCGTTGCAAGGAAAAGCGATGACGGAACAAACTACCAAAGAAGAGCCTGCTTGGCGTAAGTGAACAAGCGAGTGAGTGACAGTAGCAGTACCAAGCCAGTCTAACTGCTGCAGGGGATCTTCTGAGGAACTTTTTCACCATTTGGTGTATCGTCAGTAAGGGTGTTGTACTCCTATTCCGTCTCAACGGATTTCTTTATCATGGCGCAAGAGAGTCTGATTTTCCTTTCTATTGGTTTTGGGTGACTATTCCTTCAAGGATAGTTTCGGTGAGGTTCTACTTGATCAACGTTCTTTTCCTCGACACATTTCCATTCCAACCCGTTCCGTATTGAATGAAACTCAGGAAAGAAGCAAGGGGAATCGTACTGAATCTATAAAGAAGGAAATCGTGTACTGATTTGATTGTGCCAGCCCTTTCCCGAGAAGAAGAGGACCCAAGCAACAATAGCAAGAGCAGCAAGAGCAGCCCTGCCTGCGAGTAGAAGAACTGCAAGCTAGCAAGACTAGGGTAGCAACAGAGAGCCCACCCCTCCCCGAGCGGTGTCCTCTCCAGCTACTAACTACGTGTCGTTCAGTCACTCCCTTTAAGACGCTGTCACCTCACGCTTTTATGGGCTCCCGGTGACATCGCTGGTATTGGAGCACCCTCACTTCGTCAAACTTTCCTACGGTACCATCGACTCTCGGGCCTAACGGCCAGTTAGTCCCTTCGCTCGCTTATATCAGACTTTGACGTTCCTCTTAGTGTACCAACCGGTAGTGAAGTGCCCTGCTCGAAGTCCGGTACTGCTACAGCTCCGATACGCTGATCCGCCTTCGGGCGGTCTTCTCAAACGGCGAAGCCTTAGCAGCATTCCCACCCGGAAAAAGAAAGAATCTCAATCACTTGCCCTATTGTCCGGAAACTCATAACCCAGTCCTCTACTAGCTTCTTTCCTCCTTTCAGATTAGATGAGGGATCGCTCCAGATCACCCGACTCCGATGGACCTGAGAGTGTGCCCACTGATGGTTAGACTTTCTTTTTGATTTCGAGTAGGGAATAGGGAACTTGCCTTCGGGAAAAGGAACTCAAGTTACAATCCGGAAAGAGAAGAAAGCGATAAGAACTTAGCTCAGTCACTAGCTTCCGATCTGATCCTGTTGGTCGAAAGGAACTCACCGTCAAGTTGTCTTGCTTTCAGGGGGTAAGTTACAGTCCTACAATTCACTCACCTTAGGACCGGAAAGAAAGATATTCTATTTCTCGCACAAGGTCTTAAGCATATCATATAAGATCGGACTTGACCGTCCTTGCACTCATTCATAAGAAAAGCCTGAGTTCATCTTTGAATACCGAGCGTACAACTTCAATGTGATGTCTATATTAGCTTGTATCGGACTTGACAGTCTTCACTCTCGAAGTTTCTCCTTTCAGTCGGATGACTCCCATTCTCTTTCTCTTCAACCTTCCTAGCTTGATTGACTTTCTCACATTCCGGGGAATGCTAGCCTGCCATCACTCTCGAAATGTCAAGAACAAGACCTCAGTCGCTAACCTATCTTTTTGAGTCCCTTTGTTCGCCCTTCTTTCCTGCCAGTAGTGTAGGCAGAGGACTTTCTTTATGCTATTACCTTTTTGAGAAGAAGATTACCAATGAATGAACCCTAATCAGGCCCTTTCTTTCTGACGAGATTCCTTCTTTCCTTTTCTTTCTGTCCCTAAGCCAGTAGTTCCCACGATTCTATCCCATGGCCAAATACCATGAACCTTTGTACGAACTTCCTGTTAACATAGGAATCATAAATAGAAAGACTCGACCTAGAACGATAGCTGTTTTACTCCTATGGCTTGTTGCTTGAACTCAGCTCGAAGGAAGGATTTCCCCTCTCCCCGATCGAGATCATAACTAGCTCCCTATCACAATTCCGAAAAGTGTCACATATTGTCAACTGGCATTGGAGCAACTGATGGCGGTGCAACTAGCGCTTTGCTACTAATGCTACTACATACAATGGGTTCCGCAATCAGTATCTCTACTCTTAGCCCCGGATCGAGTAGCACAGTGAAAGGGGGCCAAATTCAGACTAGCGATGTGGAATTGATCGAAACGCATTAAAGAAAGTGACGAAAGAGAAGACGAATGTTGTGAACCTACAGTGGGATTGATCAGACAAGTACCAACGGTAGACTGATTTCATTTCCGAATTGGCTTGCGACTGCGACAAGTCCTAGCATTAGTATGAGTTCGTTGACCGCGTAAGGACAATCCATCTTGATGACGATAACAAGAAAGATTCATTAATCGTTTGATGTCTGTTCGTTCTCCCCTCTTCAATTCCCTATCAACAACATGATCTTGACAGGTCTTTTTTTCCATCGGAATGGACTTCAAGACTGCCAAGAGTTCTCGGATGTCAGCTTCTTTCTGCCGCTGTTGTCGCCAGCGTTCCAGCTCTCGTAGTAGCGCCTCTATCCTCTTCAAGGTATAAAGACGTATCAGCCCATATCCAAGTGAGACCACTCGAGCGATTAAAACAATTCGACTTTTCATTCGAATAAATAGTTCAACGGTCTGAACAAGATTCATAATCCTATTGTTTTTTGACTATATGAAATCCACACTTTCACACCTAAGATTCCGTAACGAGTAGATACTTCCGCAGAAGCATAATCTCATCCTACTACGGTAGCCACTCATTCCCATTCTACACAGATAGAGGGGAAAATGGTAGGATTCGAGCAATACACAGTACACACCTTTGCCCTTGTTGCGATTCCTCACTATACCGTCCAACCTTCACTGATCACCTAAAATTAGCCCCAATCGGCAACTTGTTGCACGGTTCATATGTCTTTCGTGCCTTGCGGGCAGGGGACTTGCTCTCTTTCTCAGCTGGTTGAAAGTGGAATAGCCAACCCCTCTTTATCTATAGTCCCGTTCTACTTTTCATTGACCTCAGGTTCGGTCGAGTGTGCTATCTTCTTGAACCCTGGTCTTATTCCCATGAAAGAGCTTGGTCTCATGGGCTTGAAATCAACTACGCCTCTTCGTTCAAAAGCCAGAAGTAGCCTTTCAGCACCTTCCTTGAGGGTGAAACTCTTTCTTTACTTGCCTCAACAGGCCTTCCGCCTTGTTCAGTTCACAAGCCTTCTTAAGACAGAGAGATTCGAAATCGAAAAGTCTCAATGTCGTAACCGGCTCCGGCTCTGGAGTTGGCCTACCCGATACAGTGAGCAACATCCGCCTTCTTGCTGTCTCACTCAATCTCGCAAGGTCGCTTAGCTACAGGCAGCTCCTTCGGCTTCTAGCGAGGAAGCCTCAGTCTCTTTGTTGTTCAGAAAGAAAGAGACAGATATTCAATCTCGCAAGGTCGCTTAGCTACAGATCGTTCCTTCCTGGGAAGACAAAGCAACTTGCGGGCAGGATGAACCGGAACAGATATGACATGCTGGTAGGTCCCACAGACGGCTACAGAATCTCTTATCTTTCGACGCAAATGCGAGAAGCATCGAGGTGCTGATGTATCTAAGGCTTTCTTCTTGCGGAATAGAAATAGTCATAGAAACGAAATGTAATATTGAGAGACTTGGAAAATAGGGTATTCTTTCTCCGATTCACCTTCAAGGAGAATCCACAGCGCAATCAGACCTTCTGGCTCCGTTTCCTCCGCTTTGTCAGCCAGCTTCTTCTATGGTAAGGTGTCGTCGTCGGCCTCTTGCTTATAGGGCCAGTTGCTTATACAGCACATATTGAGTTGTTGGTATTGTTCTATGTTAACTGGATCGAGAAAGTCAACTGAAGGTATTGCCTATACTTCTCGCTCCCAACTCGGAACCACTGACAACTTCTCTTTCCTCCGATCAATATGAAATAGTTCTACTCGCCCTGACTTGTGAACTGAAAGATTCTTTGATCCCTATCCCTATCGACTAAGTCCGCAACGGAAAGAGTGATCCGCGGAAACCATTGAAAGCAAGCTAGTTTACCAGTTAGACGAGCTACGGATGAAGTTTCTCATCCAGGAAACTCTACTTTCTGTCACCGCAAGCCACAGAGGCTGAAAAAGAAGCTACTCGCCTAAGCAGAGGAGAGCCGGTAACTGTGTTGAATGTAGAGGAGTGAGGCATTTAGCTCGTGACTATCCCAATCGGGGGACGGACGAATGTTGCTGGGGGAGTGCAGAATAGACCAGCTGAAGATAGAAGAGTGAAGGTTGTGGAGCCTAGAGCCCGGGAAGACTAACGTCCGAAACATGGCGGGGGTTCTGAAGCTTAGTTCCGCAAACCCGACAGCTTCCTTTCCAACTCATAACCTCTCCTTTAGCTACTGTATGCACGGTATTCCATTAGTGTCTTTTTCCGGGCGAAGCTGAAGTCCGGATAAGCAAGAAAGCCAACGAGCGATAACAGCCATGCGAGCACCGAGCAGGGAAGGGTTTCTCTCTTCTACTCTCATTGTGGCTTATCGTTCCGGCTTGCTGAGACTCGCTCCCATAGCAGAACTATTCAATTAGCTAGTTCACTCAGGTAGCTTGCTCCAGAACCTACCGTAGTAACATATAGCTACAAAGAACAACAGCAAGAAAGAAGCCGTCGTTGACCCTATCTATCTCCAAGGCTTATCGAAAGGAAGACATCGCACCTTACTAACCCAGTCCTTTACCTATCTATCTATCGTCATGGAAGGACTCACTCGAGCACTTCCTAAAGGCTATCACAAAGAAGAAAGCAGTTAGTTCTTTATTCAACTCACTGTGAGGGAAGGAAGGAAAGCTACATGACGAAAGGTAAGATCTATCTCTTTCTTCTCCTACGCTCTTCGATAGCTGCCCTATTCAGTTAGCTACTTCACTCAGGAGAGACCATTGACGCTAGCAAAAGAGAAAGGACACCCTACTCTTAGACGTTACCCGAGTCCCTATAGCTAGGAGGTACTTCCCTTCCCTCTCATTGAAGAAACCTTGGAAGAACGGAAAGTGAGGGAAGGAAGAACATGGCAGTCCTAAAAGAAGGAAAGAATTAGTACAGAACGTACGGTAACTCACCGAAGGAAGAAGGACCGAACGAAGGAACGTAGCGAGCCCGGTGAGCATATATTGGTGAGGGAACACAAGACAGTAGCACCCCTGACGTAGCGAAGCGACCTTTTCTGAATTCCTAAAACAAAGCAGTAAAGCGGGAGATTAGGTTCCAGCACTCCCGCTTTACTGCCCGGAGGAGGACTAGAATTCTAATTAACCAACCAAGCCGGTATCCCCCCTGAGGGGACCAAGGAATATGAATCAGATGAACCTGAGGGCTACGCTAGCGAAGAAAGATAGTGGGGCCCACCAGTGGGGCTCACATTGCTGACTCAAAGAGGAATCTACTGCAGCTGGAACAACCCAGAGGAAGAAAGATGGTGGTGTGACTAGTAGTGCACTATTGAATTCAAAGTCAATGCACTCATGCTATCCACTCAATTAGGGCTCCTTTAGGCATTATATTATTGTCTCAAAGTGGGGCACGTAGGGTAGAAGTGGTGCCTTGATGCCTTGGATTCGATATCGAGATCAGGAGAGCTTGGAAGAGAAAGCACAGTTCAAACAAGGTCCAACACTTTTCGTAATAGAAGGGTACTGACGGCCTCGCCGCTGGAGAGGCATACACCGGAGAGCTAGCTAGAGAATAGATCCCTGCTGTGAGTGAGTTGGTATGGATTTTCAGTAAGCTATGGAGCGAATCGGTCACACGCAGAGCGAGCAAGCCATTCTAGTAAGCTTCCTTTTGAGTGAGAGTGAGCAACGCGGTCAGTCCCGACAGCCATAGTAAGCAAGTCTACGATTGAGCACTTTGAAGGCAGTGGAGTTCGACCGACCTTTCTTACGTCCATTTCCTTATGGAAGTGGGCAGGCCGAAGTGACCGTATGGAAGGGGCACCGATCCTTTCTATCTAGTTGAACCAGTTCGAACTAGCACCAGTCACTTCTCCTCTTGCTTCTAACGATTGATTCGAGTGAACGTTCAGTGTAGCCCTACTCCGAATCACTTTCGGAAGAAAGAGGATGATTACAGTATGCCAAAGAATCAAACTGGGCAATAGAAGCTCCTAGTTCCTTTGGATGAGTCTAATTACCAGCTGGAGAGTACATCTCCCCTCTAGTGGGACGAGCGAAGCGAAGGGCTTCCCCGAGACGAAGACGTTGAATCAGGAGCTTCCTCCTTCTTCTTTCTCTGGTTTTCTTTCTTCTTTTGACAGGCATCCTCTTCCTCAGATCTCTTTGTTGAGAAAGAATTCTCTATGCTGGCAGTTCGTAGCAGGGAATTGGAACTAGCAGTTCCGATGTCTTCTTTGTCTGGCTTGCTCTTGCTTCAAACGAGTAGAGAAACCTGACCCTCAAAAAGCGACTTGAAAGTCAAAGCCCGAAACTGGGCCTAAACATCTATGCCTTCCTAACGGGTCATCGACGAATGCAACCGTTCACTCAAACCCCGTATTTACAGCAGTCGATTAGTTTCCCTCATAGCTGGACCTTACACAATTGACTTTCTGCAATTCGTTCGTATACCCGGGAACTCTTCGCGACAACGCTTGGCGCTTCGTAATCAATATCAAAAAGTTGACCATCACGTATGGGTGAACCATTTCTTCAAGGGTGAAATTGAGAGACAGGCCCCACAGCCTAATAGAGCCAAGAAGAAAGGTATGTCAGAGACGGCCTACTTCCATTCTACCACAGTCCAGCGGCATAATATGCTGGAAAAGAAGAAGTTCTTGCTGCTGGTTACCGAAGCCCGACTCCGGAATTCTCAAGTGAGACGACTTAGCCTCATTCTTGGCTCTCTGGTTGAGCCGCTTTGTCCTTCCGAACAACCGCAGCAACGTCATTCGCCCGAAAAGATTCGTCATGGCCTGGTGCAGGGAGAGAGAGTAGCCATAGCTCCGGCCGTCCTTGCCAGCATTTATTACGGTTTGGGCGCTGTTGCCCAAGAGAAACTGGGTCCAGGCCAGTGCAATGCGGAATTCCCGGTCCACTACTTCTATGCATGGCTGGACCAGTATTTTCCTAAGCTGTATATGAGATTGCCGCTTCCGGACCTGGGGAAGCGGAAAGATTATGTCCCGGAGATGCTTGCAATTGAGAACATTGAAGCCGGGAAGTTCGATGCGAAGATGGCCAGGCTCTTTATTTGTCATCCGATGAGCTTCACGTGGCGGCCCTACAAGCATGGTATTGTTGAGATGCCCTAAATCTTGTATGCAGGAAGAGCGGACTATCAGTGGAATACTAATAATTAGGACACTCAATAGTCTGCTACTCAGATAGATAGGATAGGAAAGGCTAGCTACTGGGATAGGAACTACCAACTAGCTAATAAGAAAGAAGAAAACGACTATTACTAGGATAGGAAGCTGCTACCTAACAACCAAGCTACTAGAGGAAGAAAAGCTACTAGGAAAGAAGAAAGCTACTAGCAAGAGAGGGATAGATAGAAGGGCTTATTAAGGCATTCTAGAGGTATATAAACCTACAGGAGCAAACTGATTCTCCTAAAATGGAATTGAGATCTTGGAGTCTAATAAGAACTAGAGGACGAGAGAATGATATTAACATCACTAGGAGAAGCGTCCGGGTTGTAAGAGGGACAGTACCTAGGGCCTACAGACTGCTTAAGGGAATAAGACCTTTAGCTCCTAGGAAGAAGGAACGAAGGGATGAGGACTAAGCTCTGTCCGATCTTCTCGGACATTCAACTTCATGCCGAGCGGCAAGAGGGGTAGCAGGAACTGGAACGGATTATTCGACCTGATCGATTTGTCTGTCCCAAAACGTGTGCTTCCACGGAGTATGGTTCAACCCGGGCTAGCTATGGAACAGGCTTGTGAACTAGGGACTCCGTTTCGGGATCTTCATCGACTGGATAAAGAGTTTCAACTGATGGGGCGGTTCTTTAACTGGGTAATTTACTTAGTGAATCGGCTCTGACGCTCTGCGTCCGTGGGATCAACTCCACCTTAGAGATCTGTAGGATCCGCAACTACAAGCTCTCGAGTGGGAACAGGATCTCCTACTGCTGATAGGTATGTAATCGAAGAATCTGGATCTGCGAGATATGGATATGAAAGAGGATATGCTCGAACCGGACCGCATCTCGATTTGCACATGGAAAATCTGCTGGTGGACCCCCTTTCCTTCCTTTGTGGTGGATCGACGAGAGTGCGCCTACGCCTAGCCAGGAGTGTGGTTGGTGTCACCTCCCGTGCGCTAGCTGTGCCTTTGCCGGATGTTTATTCGCCCACTCCTTCACAGAGCGACGACTAACAGCCGGGAATTCTGTTAGTAAAGCCTGAAAGTAGCGCTTGGCTTGATTCCTACCACGGACGGGGATACATTTCATCCATATCGCCGGCCTCACATGGACAGAGATGCTTATCATATCACGGCTTCCTAAGATGCTAACACAGGGACTACTATTGCTACGGGAGCTTATTGGTGGAGCAAGAAGAGCTCCGAAGTCGTGGATTCCGTTCTTCATGTTGTCCTGTTCTAAGGGCGGACCCTTCCCTTCCTATCCTAGTAGCTCTGGAGGGATCCCCCTGCCCGGCATTCCTTCCTAAGGTCCGGAATAGAGTAATAAGAGTAATAGAAGTAAGGCCTTCCCCTTACTCTTTTGAGACTGACCCTTAGCTGTTAGTGGCCTCTTCTATCTCATCCACCATTTGAAGCCTCCCACTAATGGGGGGTTTTCTCTGCGGGGACCGGATCCCTTCGATTGACTATGAGGATGGGTCAGACTCGGATGAGGGCGAGTTTGCCAATGAAAATAAGTTTCCTGCGGACGACAACAAAATCAAAAAATGGACGTAACCCGGCTTATCCAGATTATCATATTCTGATGTGTCCAGTTGAAATAATTCCACCTTGACTGGAGAAGTCGAAAGATTTCTCTATTGTAAATTGTAATTCGGCCCCCGAGCGAGTACAAACACCTTGTTTCTCGAGGTTCCAGAGGAGAAGATGGATGGTACGACTTGTGGCTTTGAAACTAAAGGGAGGTGCGGCAGAGAAAGGCCATGTAGTAACAATTCAATTGCTAATGGGGCGATTCCTACCACCGGGTTATGAGCAACATCTATTCCAGCGCAAGGAAATAAATCTGTGTTTGGGCCGCGCGCTTGGCTGATTGGAATAATCTTGGAAGGTAGCTAGGTATCTCTTAAGCTTCAAACCAATACCCGCTACATATACCCGGCTTTTCCTTTCTCGACGACCGAAAAGGAAGACAACCGCTCCGGACGAGGAATCCGGTTTCTGTGCTCGCTAGCCAGAATAAAAAACTTTCTTCCATGAAACTCTAATCATTCAGTCAATCAGTAGATTTCCCACGAAACGGGTTCACTCAGTTCGAAACCTCTACTAAATAAGTAATCAAGGACGAGCAAGGAGAGGAAGACAGCCGCTCCTACTTTTAGCCTAGATCCGTCTTTTTTATAATGTGAAAGTGCGATTTTCGTGATGTGGAACTTTATGTCAAATGTGAAACTCTTGTTGGAACCTTGAACGCAGTTCCCAGTGTTGAGTGAAGGAGCGCCCTGAGTTCTTGTGTTAAGAAGTTTCCGTTTCTAACTGTACGAAGGTGGGGCTAAACCAAGTCCTTTTCTCTTCCCTGGTTGGTCTGAATAGCCTTTCAACACTGCCCTAGGTGTATCGTTTCACTAATGCCGCTGGGGCTTATATCTTACCCCGTATTGGTAGGTTATTCCCTAAGTCTATCTCTTACGCTACCAGTTCTTTAAGGAAACCCTATGCTGTATGGTTATTCTATACCGCTTCTCTTGCCATGCCTAGCCCTAGTATTTTGGCTTAACCTTACCGCGTTTCTTCATTGCCCTAGTTGTTCGGCTAGTACTGTACGATGTGAACTCTGAGCCTCTCTGTCTTATCTCCCACCCAGCTTACCTACCACTAACACCTCGCTAGCTAGTAGCTTCTATGCCAGTGCCAGGATCAGAAGCAAAGGTGGCTAGCACAAAGAGCGAAGGCGGAGGCACCCGCATAGGCAGCAGTACTATAGGGGTAGCCTACTATATTGTTCTCCAGATCCTAAGGAGTTAGCAGCTGTGAGTGTCAGTAGCTTAAGAAGCAGCAGAGGAGGTAGTAGCAGTTCCTTTACCTAGGAGACCATGTGCCAGAAGTCTATACTGGCATTTCAGTCTGCTAGCAAGTCTGTACGCTATTGCCTTCTTCTCTCTGAGTTACGGCAAAGCTTGTTCTCTCATCCCTCCCGCCTTTGCCTATACCTATGCTTCTATTCTCTTCACTGGTTGATCGACGAGTCCACTGGCATCTGGAGCAGTATATGTAACTGAAAGGTATGCCACTAGACCAGGTGCTCGTTATAAAGGCTACGAACCTTACAACGGGCTATAGCTTTGTTGGAATTGATTCTGATCGAGGTAGTGTATGGGATGCATCTAAATCCGCGTATGGAACCACAATCTCTGCTGCTAGCTTTGCACTCGGAGGATCTGAAAATGGCTCCCTTCATTATTTGGTGGAACCGAGCGAAGTGCGGAAGCTAGAGCTAAAGCAAGGTACGAAGCTACAGCTAGCAAGCTTTGGTAGTACTCGACTGAAAGGAGAGGGCTTTGCAGCTGCTGCCCAACAAGTTGAAGAGTTTGCTACAAAAGAAAAGCCAGGAGCGAGCCAAAGAGCGAGTGAGGTCTACTCCACGTAGCCAAGTCTTGTCAAAGCCCAAGTTGAAGCTGCTCTTGCCAAAGCTCTTTAACCAGTTCCTCAAGGACAGGAAAGATAGATTCGATTACACTCCTATCAGTGCAACGGCCGCTTTCTCCCTACCTGGCCTCAAAGAGGCCCGGGCATAAGCACTCTACCGGGCATCCTTCCCCCTTCTTTGCCAAGAGTGACGGATTCAGTCTAGGCTGAGCTCAGTCTTCCCTGCAAGAAAAGTAGTGGTCGTGCAAGAGACAGGCTATTGTGTTTTCTTTGGCTCATTATTGATCTGTTGGAAAAGCAAGAAACAAGAAACTGTATCCAAGTCCAGCACGGAAGAAGCCGAGTACCGTGACATGTCTTCTGTTGAGTAATGAAATTTTGCTTTGCTTATAGCTTTAGAAGAGTAGTCGCACAGTGAAGTCAAGCGTTAGCAACGTCTTGCCCAAGTGAAAGAAAGACAGGGGACCCCAAAAAGTAGTAGTGGTTCAGCGTCCGAGCTGTTCTTCGTTCCGTTCCCAGCGGAAGGGGGATAGAGATCTTAGGCACCCTCGAATGATTTATCCATCAAATGTTTGGATCAGAGAACAGGCCAGTAAAAGACAGACAACCTACCGTGACAACAGGTGGGAAGTCCCAACAGTGTTGACACCTGAGCAAACTCCTTTAGGGGACGTACAAGACAAAACTCAACAATCTCTTTTAAATGCACAGCCAGCTTCACAGCTGAAGAAACCAAGTGTCTTCACCCGCCTAGGGGATAACCTTCATATCTAAAATCCTTAAGATTAGCTTAACCTGCTTCTATTCTTAGGTTCAAATTACCTTTGCAACTAGGATTAGATTAACTGAGCGGTCCTCCAATAGGCTAGGGTCTCCTTTCAAGCTGCAATTTTCAATAACCGTAAGGTTAATACTGACTCCGCTTTGCTCAAAACTAGGAAGTCCCTTCCGACTGGGCTAAGTTCTTCCCTTTCTATTAGGCAGTTTGAAGCGTCATGTGAATGCTGCCTATCTGCTCTTTGTGTCCGTGTTCAGGGAGTTATGGGAGGGGGAAGGCCAACCAACCGGTATCAAGTTCTCTCTTTTCTCAATTCAACATTGATAGGCCACTCAAGGGACCTTCCTAAGGAACGTATTCGAAAGGGAGACTATTCCAATCGAAACTCCTATCTGGTTCACAGATATAGGCCAGAAGCGTGAGCCGTCTAAAGAAAGGCGTATATTCGAGTATTAGATACCGGGGCGTATAGAGGAGTATGAAAGGCACACCTTAGAGGCTTGTATTCCGGGTTTTTAGGCGTTAGAGGCCCTATTCCTCTCCTCAGGGGTAGGGTTCCGCTCTTCCCGTCGAATTGAATTGATTGATCAATGAAACATCCTTCTTACCCCCTTACGTCAATCCCATGAGCTCAGGAGAATAATATGAAGTGACCACCTGAAGCAGAGGTGCCATCCCCTTCTTCGAGATGCAAAGGTGACCAGCTTTAGCCAAGCCATAAAGGCTCCTTCTCTTTCGTTCGGGTGTATCCCTATTGTCTCTCCCGGTTGTAAACGAGCAAGGTTCAGGCACCGGGCGGGAGTAGGTAGTCATTGGTGGGCCAAATCTCAGGGAAAACGTACCAATCTATTCTCCTCTATCCGGGGCAATCACTACGAACATGCGCTAACCTCATCTACCTACTCGATCGACCGCTTCTTCGGGCGACGGGGAGGTCCATCCATTATCAAAGTCATTCAATTGAATACAGGATTGGTTTCTTTTTCGCATTTTTAGCTAAAAGCTTGAAGAAAATAGACAGCCCTTTAGAGAGAGGAGCGGCACCGGACTAGTTCTACTTAAGGCATTCCGTATCCGGCGGATTTCGCCGATGATTCAAAGGCGGATCACTCATCCGCGGATGCCTAGATTCCTACACTAAAGACTTTCCACTCAATTCATTCTTTTTTCGAACGAGTCAAGCTCGCCTCTTCATCCCACAATGAGGCCTTTTCGGAATGCCATGAATCAGACCTGTTTTTGACTTTGTTTTGATACCAGCGAATGCTCTTCATAAGATCTACGAAGCATTGCGAAGGGCATGATCGTCTTTGCTTTAGTACTGCACAAAGCTTTATCCTTGTCAAGAGGTTCCTTATTTGAAGGTAGTCTTTCACCTTTGTTATAGGCGCTACTCTTGCATGGACGGTTGCTAAAGACTGCTACCCTGGGGAGGCTCGATTGATTAGAAAGGAAGAATGGGAAGTGCTAATCATTGTTACCATGCATGCACGGGGAAGAAGCTCTAGTGGCTTTCAAGGTGAAAGTCGGTTCTTTCAAAGCAAAGCTAGTCGTAGCGCCCTATTGAAAGGGCTAGAAGAGGGTTTTTTACCCTTCCTGCGAAGTACTGATGTGAACTCCCTCCTCTTAGTGAACTACAAAGGAAATCGAATTCTTTCACAAATGACACATGGGAGAGATCAAAAAAGGGCAATGCGTCTTGTATGAGAGTCCTCTTTCTGAATGGAAAAGAGATTTGAATCGGTTTAGTTTCGCTTTGCTTTCATTTAGGAGTGAAAAGGAAAGCATACAATCTTCATTGCCTCATGGTGAAGCACCTACATTGCAACCTCTACTGCCTCTACGAGTCCTTATGTATTTAGCACGCTCTTCCTTCTTGCTATGCTATGCAGAATCCCCTGCGGGCTTTGCTTTGGTCTGCGAATGCTACCTCTTCTACAGCCTTCTCAACGGGTGATGAACCAAACGCAGTGTCTGAACGTGAACAATCTGAGATTGCCTCATCCTTCGCGGCTGTCTGCGTTTTTCACTACCTTCCCCGGTCTGTACCTTTGAAAGAAGCCTTACCACCGGAAAATGGTGGGATAGTGCGAACAAAAGCCAAGATGAGAGAAAACCCAAAGGTTGTCCAGACCTAAATCTTACAAACTGTGGGAACTGTTCTGATAGAGTAGGGGCAAGGAAGACATTACTTCCGAGCCCAAACTCAATCCAAGCATGAGCCGCCTCTTTATTGAATAGCTTATCAATGAGTTGTTTCTGTACAACAAGTGGGAAAGGATCAGTAGTAGAAGACAGATATCATAAGAGAAGAGATCTTTCTTTCGACCAATTAAAGGCCTTAATGGCTTCTCTTGATCAAAAGTCCCATCCATTGGTATACGCCCTAAAGCGGACATAGACCAATCCAGGTGCCTACGGGTTCTATCTTATTTGAAGAGAAGCTATTGAACTTGACGAATAGGCTTTCGAAAAGGGAGTTCTTTTGACTTTACTGATATGGCTTTTTCAGCTGGGGCTTTCAAGCCTACGTTTGCTGGAATGACTGATCTGATTCCAAAGCTGGCTGTATAAGTGACTGATTGGCACTGATTCCGCTTCCCTCCGATTTCGATCTGCTAGCAACTCCGATAGTGAAGCCAATTCCCTCTCTTTGACGGCCAAGCAAGCAAGAAGGGTCGCCCGCCCATTTGTTGCTCGATGAAACGATCCAGATGACCTGACCATGTTTTATTACTATCTTCCTCTCTACTCGTGTCTCGAGTAGACAGATGGTACAGAGGCCTGCCCGCGACAACGAGATTTCTTCGTTTTTATTTCGAATCAAATCAAATAAAGGCTAAAGCGCGAACCTAATCTTTCTTTATTGACTGGATAGGGATACGCATTCGAATCATTGATCTACTGATTGAGTACGAACGAGGAAGCTCTTTATGTTTTAAATGAAAATGAATTTCCACGTGGACATTACTCCGCTCTTCTTGCTCCACCAATAAGCTCCCGTAGCAATAGTAGTCCCTGTGTTAGCATCTTAGGAACCCTGCTTTCCGCCTGCGCCATATGTACTGAGATTGTTCACATAGGTCAAAAGGTACAACGGCCCGAGCGACCAGACTACGGATCTCTACATGCAATTAGCTCACTGCAGGAAGAAGCAATGACAGCCAAGGAACACCGTATATCTTATTTGGAAACCCTCCCCGATATATATATTTCATTGTTTGCAGGGATCAAACTTGAAGCCAGAATCAAAAGGTGAGCCTTCTAGCAGTTTTTCATAAATGATGCCATTTTAGGAATTGGAGCCCTTTGGTAAGAGTGAATGATAAGAATAGATAGAATGTTGAATCACCATTTAGCGGGGCTACTAGGAATGTAAGGTCCCAGCGGTGGTCCGGAAAGTCATCTTTTTCTAAATTAGGTCAACCATCAGGTCCTTCGCCTCCCCTTAAGCATATTTTCGAAATAGATAACAGCTTCTTTTGTCAATTCTATTCATGCTGGAATGAGTGACAATTTCCCTTCAGAGGTTAGAGTAGGGAAGAGTTCCAGCGGACCTTTGGCAAGGGTTGAGTTCTGCCGCTTTTGCTTGACTCCAACCCATCCTGCCTGCAACTCATGTCAGCATTCACCAAAAGCCTTTGGTTGAAAAAATGGATACAGGGCAATTAATGATGTGAGAACCTGGTTGGTGCCTCTAAAACAAAAGAAAACACAGAACAAAAAAAAAGCCCGATATTCGGGAATACGGTAGGTAGGTCCAGAACAAACAAGATACAGGCCAAGCTGCTAGGAAGAAATGTAAAGAACGAGAGTTGTTGAAACTCCTATCTCTTATTCTTTCAATTCATGCTGACATGAGTCACGAGAAATCCTGGGCATAGGTAAAAGGGAACGAGGAACACCAAGAATATCAAGGTTAGGGGACTCAGGAGGGTCAGATGAGTCAGTTCGAAAAGACTAGCAATCACAAAGAAGAAAGCGGGGAGGACTTATGAAGCTTGTTAGGGGCATGGCAAAAAAGGTATGGCTGAGTGTAGCCGCACCTGCCAAGAAAGGGATTCATGTAGAAAAAAGAAAGATGAAATGGCTTGATTAGCTTAGATAAGAAGGTCGGAAAGCAGTGGATCAATTTCTTTGGAAACATTTCAAAAATGCTTTCAGCAACGGCCGAGGATGTTTCAGGACTACTCTTTAGTAATAGTGCTATCAAAGCTGCTGCACCCAGAGTAACAGCACCCTTTTCTTGCTTCAACCTGTTATTCTTCCCTTCTTGGTTTTCGCTTTCTATCATGGGTTACCTCTTCCTCTTATCGATCAACGCAAATCGATTCCCACCTAAGCACAGACCTGAAAGTCTCTTTGGGGGTATGTTCCAACTCGGCACCGACTATCTATTTCTTGTCCAATTGTTTCAGAAAAGTTTGACGGGCTCGGCCCTTATGTGATTCACGTCGCTGGACCAAAGTAAGATCAAGACGTGGAAAGACTTATCGGAGGCGGCACAATATTCGTTTAACATGGAGCTCGTGCCACAGAGGTCAGACCTCGAGAGGATGTCTCAGAAGCAAAACGAAAGTTTCATTGAGTATGCTTACCGGTGGAGAAAGGCAGCCTCCCGTCTAAAGACCCCGCTCACAGAAGAGGATCTGATCACTTCCTTCCTAAGGACTCTAAAGAAAAGAACCCGTATCACAGGTTGGCCAGACCCTATCGGACTTTTCTACTCTGGCAAGAAAGGGAACAAGAATTGAGGCCTCAGTTAAGGCTGGGGCCATGCAAGATATTCTGGGGCAGAGCAGTAGCACCGGTACTCTGGCGGCTAGCACTTCGACCGTTAAAACGAGCGCCCTGAATGAATCAAAGAAATGGACAGGAAAGGCAAAGAAGAGTGAAGGCGAAGAAAACTGTAGCCTTCCTCGAGAAAAAATCTTTCACCATTTCGCTCGACAACTGGGGCTTCGGCAGCTTATATCAGTTCCAGTGTCTCATAGCAGTCTGAATCTGAGGCGTCGAAGCGGTTCAATCTTCTTTCTCTGGATGGTGTGGTAAGGATGTGTGTGAGTAAGCGCCTGATGACGAAAAAGGTTGATCCGGGTGGAAGTCCCCCGGACGCTCCTAGCCTGAGTCCTGCTCCACGGGATAACTATGATCGAATGCTGGCTGCGTGCTACCCCGTGATCGCCAGCGGTTCCTGCCTGGGAGAGGAGACCCCATTGTCAGCCTTAAGGGAAATTCAATTCGATCGATCATGAAATGTTTTGTTCTTTTTGAACGGTTCCTTCTTTATACCAAAATTTATGCAAGCCCATTGCCGGCTAAGCTGAGCCATGCTACCAAGCACCCTTAGCCAATGATCCAGTTGCTTCCGTAGAGTACGTTGATCCAGATACATACCATACCAATTTGATCAAAAAATGAGAAAGACCAAGTGCCAGTAAAGACAGAGCCCACGGTAGCAAGAGATAAAGACCCCTACCATGCCCGGATTCTCGTGAGTGTGATTCAACAGAGTCTGATGCTCGTGCTCGAGAGGCAGATCCAAAGCCAGTAGCTTACCCTAGGAGCATACTTCGGTGTAGCATATATAGCGGCATAGCCCTTTGACCTAGGTGGAAAAGAGATCTATTGATACTCACCATCCGTCTCTGGGAAGACAGCAGCGAGATTGACCATAAGCAAAGGCAGCTACTGAGGCAGAATCCGCAGGAGGTACCACCACCGGTAGCTACGGTAGTACCATAGGCGAAGGCAGGGGAAGGACCAACAAAGGGTAGGAGAGGGCATAGCCAGTGCGGTTGACTCTTTCGATTTCGCAGTGGATTCCGCTGGTCCAGTTCCTTATGCCCCAGATCCAGATCGTGATCGAGACCTAGTTCCCACCGTAGCTCATCGCTGTGTTCTGAACCCCGTAACCTAATGAAGTGGGTAGGAGTATTGTTGGCTATGAGAATGTCCATGATGAAATCCCAGCTAACTGAGTTAAACGCCTTCATAAGATCAACCTTTATGGCGCTCCGCGGGGAGCCTTGAAGCCTATGATAGTTCTTGAGGAGCTCTTGAGAGAGCTAAATATTGTCTGATATTCTCCTACCTTGAACAAAGGCAGATTGGTTGGGACTTATGATATCAGGAAGGCAGTGCTTTAACCGATTAGCAATAATTTGAGTTATGCACTTGTAGATAGTGTTGCAACAAGAAAGAGGCCTGAAATCAGACATTAACGAAGGATTGGGCACCTTAGGGACAAGAGAAATGATGGTGGAGTTAACTTCTCCAAGTAGCTTACCATGGTGAAAGAAAGAGGAAATAGCATTAATAAGATCAGCTTCAATAACACTCCAAGCTTTTTTTTAGAAATACGCAGTAAAACCATCAGGGGCTGGAGCTTTCTCATTGTTGAGAGAGAACAAAGTATCCAACATTTCATCAGGGGTGACCGGACTGTTAAGAAGGTGCAAGTGATTAGAGGACCAACAAAACCCTTCAAAGTGACTGAGAAGATCCACTCTGTTGGGAACATAAGGCATAAAATGACCCGTTTTAAAGTAACGAATAGCCTCCGTTTTGATGTCAGCTTGGTTGGTGAGTTTATTGCCATCATCATCAAAGATACAATTGAGAGAAGGAGTTCCTGGCTTTCACTGATCTGTGAAAGAAAGCAGTGTTCTGATCGCCAAGACGAAGCCATTGAATGTGAGCTTTTTGCTTAAGGAAAGCTTCCTCCGAAGAAGCCAAGTTCACAAACTTCCTAAAGCAATCTTTCCCGTCCCCTGCCAGACAGAAAATCTGGATGATTAGCCCAAAAGTGGAAAAATGGAAATGGTTTTTTGCCCGTTGAAGGACGATGCTAAAGAGAGACAATAGCAGGGCAATGATCAGAGATACCAGGGGGAGAAGTCAAAGAATTTGGAAAGAGATAGGCAAAGGACCGGTCGAAGGTGGATTGGAATAGTTCAAAGAGAAGGTATAGTGGCCGACCTCCAGTCAAAACTATAAGAATTCATCTGGCCAACCAACCGGTATCAAGTTCTCTCTTTTCCTCACCCACGCTTCTACCATGGGGCGAAAACCTATTCTTTATTGCCAGAGGAAAGTCGCGAGAGAGCGAGAGTCCTTTAACTTCATCTACTACTTCTCCGACGATTGATTTGATTGCTTTTTATTGGTATGCTAGCAGGGAGAAGGGCACCAAGCGGCATTGATTGGATTGAGCAGGGAAGCGAGCACCCCTTACTATACTATTCATCTTCACTCCTAAACCAAGCCAGCCAGGAAGGTAGTTCAACCAAGCAAGCCTTCTCCTCCTGCCTAAAGGCATAAATGTAATCCGGCCTTTACCTTTCCTGAGTGAGCTGGATTCGAGGTTGACGAAGTCCTTCTTCAATGAAGTTAGCGTAGAATGAATGAAAAGCGGAATCTGAATAAGAGTCCGATTCGAGAGCTATAACCAGATAACAGGGAAAGAAGGATCGGGATAACCAACCGGGATTGCCTGTCTTCAGATTGAAGTTCGTGGGGTGACCTCTGAATAGTGTTCTAAATGAAAAGAGCTATTGAGGGAAGACTGCTAAACCAGACCAGACAGCTGGGTTAAAAACCTGGGTGGAAAGAATCGAACTCGACAAAGAGACCGAAACTGGAATAGAACTCACTCGATTGGGCTTAGCAGAAGGAAGAGCGACTGCCCTCTCTCGATCCAGAGTAGGCAAGGGAGCAAATGGAACCAGTCCTACCTTTAAGTTGAAGAAAGAATCTGAAATCTTAGAATTAGCGGTTGAGCAGACGAGCTGATGGGATCTAATCAACTGTCACACTCAAAGAGGAAATGACGTTAGCTGATGTGCTGACTCAACCAGAGGAGATAGAGAGCTAATCCAAAACCAGGACTCAGTCAGGAAACAAGGAAAGGCTTTTTGATCTGACCAAGGAGCATCACGTTGGCTTTGAAGCAGCTGCATTTATCGAGCTTGGGATTGTTGAGCGAAGTTCTCATGAAGGGCATTCCAGATCTGATGTGCATGTAGTCTCCCCTCATAGGTCGAGTACTCCTATTTGCGTCGAGTAACTACTGCTCTCGTTTGCGTCAAAAGTACTCTCGTTGCATTTTCCTTACGGCTTAGCCATCTATTCCACTTAGTTCTGCCACTGGCTTGCTATCTGCGGTCTGCCCTGAGTCTTCGATCGGTCTATCGAGTGTAATGGTCTATCCGATATAAACGAATGGCTCTTCTGCCCCCACTGCTCTCAGCTCTCATTCTGTGCCTCCCTTCGGCTGCTAGCTTCGTCCACGAGTCATTCCTCACCTGCCACTGTGGTATGCATGAGTCCCATTCCTTCTTTGGCTAGCTCCATCCACAGTAGTGTATGTAGTAGAGATATGCCCCCGTCGGCTTAGGAGCTCATCCCGTGCTATGCGTAATAAATCCCATTCTGGTTAGTCAGTCCTGGAAACTACTGAAGAAAGGGGCTTAGCCTAATACCAGAGGGTACAAGACTTTTTTCTCTTTTTATCTCGTCTTTCTTGTCTTTATGAAGTCCATACTTGCTTCCTAGTCATCCTCCATTCTGGTAGTTGCGAGCAATAAAGAATACCAACTAGGGACGCTCTATACCCTTCTGACTCAACCAATGAACACTTAGCTTTTTCGCCGCTGTCCCAACTCAAGCTCCTCTCTTTTGAACAGTCATAGATTGACCTCCCTACCTCTCTTTATCCGTATCGGTCTTCAAGCCGTCTCATATCATAGGTCGTGTAAGAAGTGGTGATCTCTCGTTCTAATGTAACTTGCCCCGCAGGCCGTAGTAACTACAGTGACTCTTGCTCCTGAGCTTCCAGCAGGAAAAAGAAAGCCACTGATACGATAAGGCATTCTAATCGCTTCTAGAGGGGACATAGAAAGATAGCAGTTAGCAGACGATCAGAGAATTCAATGAGAGTCTCTATTTGCATATCAAAAAAAAGAAGAGATCCATATGAAATTCATATAATAAAAGACAGACGCTTATACACTTTATCACACGCTAAGGCGAGAGGAAGAGATTGACTCCTACAGATAGCGAGGAACTCGTAAAGTGATGACTCAGCCTTGAGTGGTGATCCATCATCGCTAGCTAACTGACAGAGCTAATACCTGATCTACGCCCCTTCTGATCTACGAGCACCCTTGCCCGCTCTTGTTCATTTCATAAGATGGTGACTAAGCGATTGGTAGAGCAGCAGAGACAGCAGCATATCCTTTCGACGAGTGAAAACATCAGTAGCAGGGGTAGAAGCAAGAGCACCTAAAGTACGAATGTTAGAAGCAGTTACAGGTCCAAGAGCGAAAGTAGATTATTCTGTTGATGAAGCTGATTACCCAGTAGCTTATGTTGCAGTTGATTAAGTAGATTCTGATCCAGTAGCAGTAGAAGCAAAGGATACATTTCCTATCCCATCTTCTTTAATCTTGAGCTCTTTTATCCTTCTTTAAAATGGAAGCCCCAGGAGTACTGCATATCTTAAAATATCATGAATTCTCTCGGATCTCCTCAGTAAGATGAACCTGGACATTCCTAGCCCTTGCATTTTCATTCGTCATTCCTCCGTCTACGGCGTCCTCCAAGTCTTCTCTGGTCGTTGGACAGGGACCAAGGCTTCATGGAAACAATTGAAGTCTGATCCAGAGCCCTATCGAATAAAATAAGGGCATATGTAGAAATTGATTCTTTCCCCACCGGAACTATTACCTTTATTATCCATCTTTTATTATCCTGAGAGAGCGTGCCAACAAAGATCTTTTCGCTCTCTTCACTTACCCCTTGGGAAGATCAGCAGAAGGAAAAGTCTGAGCTGGATGATGCTCTTTATCCTCCATTGGATCAGACACACTATCTTCTGGAGTCTTTGATGATGCAGGTGGAACACCTTGGTATTCAACAAACGAAAGCTTTTAGGGAGCTCACTCTAAGCATCAATCTCTACACGGCATAGGAAATTCTTTTCCTCCCTTCTGTTAAATTGTCTGCATAAAGCCCACCATACTTGCTACACGGCGGAATCCATCCTCATCCCAAAATTCCAGAGGAACATTGTAGAATTTCGCCCTGACTGGAACTCTCTTAGGGCTATCTTTAGACAGTTTAAGCATCGTATGCCATTTCTTCAAGATGAGGAATTGTCCACCTATGTGCCAAGGACCCTTTTCCATGACTGTATCTCTACTACTAATACTGTCAAACACAAAGAAGAAGAACCCATCATCATTAGCCTTGACTTCTACTAGGCCCTCTTTCTCCCACATTCTGAAAGCTGTTGAGCATACAAGGGTGTAAGACAACTTTTTGTTTAAAACATAGCCAACAAGGGCTTTATCCCAATCACCAGGGATTTCTACCTTCCTCTCTAAAACCAACTCAACTACCCCATCTTTCTTATCAGGTGGAATTTAGTGGAACTTCATTCTACTCACCTCTTCCTTAGCCGCCACGTTCGCCCATGTTCTGACTGGAGGATCATTGAAGACTTCATTCTGTAATAAAAACCTCAGGTTTAACTATCTAGCACTTGCTTCGCAACCTCTATCCCTATAGGGATCAAATGATGAATTTCAATTGTACCTTTGACCGTTCTCAATAGTTGCGCCTCGGATCGAAAGCTTGGCGGGGTACTGTGGAAGAGACTGGAGGTCCAGAAGGCCGGGAGGAAAGGAAGACCAGTGAGCATAGCAGGTCCAGACCAATTGACTTGACCGACATAGCCCGGTTGAAGCACCTATTGTGGTTGAACCTCTTTATCCAGCACCAGCAACAATAGATCCTCCAGCAGCAACAGATCGAGACCTAGAAGCAAAGGTGCCTGTAGCATCTCTTCGCATGGTTCCAGATCCATCTCCGGAAGCAGCAGAAGCCTCAGGCTCTGCAATTAATTGGAGTCAGACTTCTGGAGTCCGTCTTTCTTATGACTCCAAAACCCCCATTGGGCTAGCAAATCTCAGTGGAAGTGGTGTGGCCCAAGTTACTTTTTCACCCTTGTGGGTATCCCAACTTCATGCTTCCCCTCACCAGGCAGAATCTTCTTTCTCTTCGTAAAAACAAAAGGCAGTTCCTTCTGAGCCAGGATCAAACTCTGATTAAAACTCTCTATCTTACTAATCCTGGTAAGATAGAACATAGATCACAAGGACTTTGACTTCGAATGACGCTACTCCGGACAAAGACGCCAGCTTGCTCTCTCATCCCTCTAATCGGAGGACGCTACTAAAATAGATCTGCACAAGATCGGACGGTCGTTAAGAACGGCAATTTCTGATGCTAAACCACTAGGAAATTGAGTTCACATCTGTTCCTCCTTCCTTTTCTTTTCTCTTGGGCATTGGTTAACGAAAGATAAGGTCAGTTTTGGTTACCTCGCCCCAGTGGTCTCTTTACAGCCCAGTCAGCATGGCAAGCTAGTTGGTCTACGATCTACAGCTTTATAGATGTTTTCGACATTGCGGTAACCGTAACCCCGGATATCCCGAGCTGCCTACGTTGATGTGATGATCCCACTGCCGATATCTGAGGAGGAATCCATTCATCTGAACGGCTCTTTATGTTATAAACCTGTTCCATAAAAAGCGCTAAGGAACCCGACAAGAAGACCATCAGAAGATCAGAATATCATAACATAAGCATCTCACTTTCCCTACCCTCCTTAAAGGGTTGGATGCGACAATGGCTCAGTCACCTAAAGTGGTATTGTGAGATTGCAATGAGCAGCCAGCTATCTGTGGCCGTTATAGATATCCTGCTCTGGAGGGGATCTCCAAGCCAAGTCATTGATTGATCTACTTCTATACTCTAGGGTTTGAACTTGCCCGGTCCTAGTAATAAGATTCCGGAACCACTCCTCCTTACCTCCATTCGGTTCCCTCCGGGGGGTAGTTACACGCCGTCTTTGATTAGCAACAAGAACTACTAGCTACAGGAACTACTAAGTCAATGAACTCACTGACCGGTTAACTACCTACTATCTCAGAAATCAAGGCTTGCCTGCTCTCCTTCCTTAGCGAACCCCGTACGCTGTAAGTTATCAAGTCGAAATCTCATTGATGTAGTGCTCCTTCTCCGACTCTGACCGTGAGACTGACTTCCTCACTTCCCGGTAACTCACTTGTGTGCTTCTCGATCCTGCTGGTCAAAGATTCCTCATGATCCGCCTCCAGGTTCAGGGAGACCTAGTCCGGAGGTGGCTAACGTGGATAGCTTTGCTAAGTCTTTTTTAATGCAAATTACGCGGAAAACGCAAAAGTGCGACTTTGAGATGCCCATTTCACTAATAAAGAGGTCTTGCAACTCATTTTACGGGGTTTATGAAAAATGAAACTTTAGATCGTAGGTTTCAGCAAGTAAATCGGCTTGCAACCTAAAATCCCGGGAAAACGCTAAAGTTCTCGCTCGACTGTCTGCTGACCTTCACTCTCTCTAGTGCTCATGATGAGCACTGTCATAAAATGAATGGGTAAGCCCGGTAGTTCAAGGTCGTAATCTACGGGATCAACAGAAGCTTCTCTTGGTCGGTCAGAGCTCATGTTGTTGTTTGTTTACCAGGGAAACTCCATTGCTAGGCCCACCTGGATATAGGCTCGTACAGAGACAAGACCCAGTGACAGATTCATTTCCAGAGTCAGATCGAGTGGAATCTGTCCCAGAAGTGGGGCCAAGCCAGGGGCAGTAGGGGATTGAGATCGGGCCGGGCCAACAAGCAACATCAGCTTCTAGGGATAGTATTAGCTCCAGTTGCTCCAACCATTCTAGTGGACCGGTCGAGGCCAGCAGTATCGACAGAGCCAGTGCCGGGTGTGCGAAGGCAGCAGATCGGGATCGAAGAGCAGTTGTTTAGCAGAGGTATGAGCCCGACATCCCATTATGTTCCTTTCGGAATCCAGCATCCATGAACAGAGGTATCGGCAGATAGAGGAAGAGGAACGCGTCGAACGAAGTCAGAAAGAGGAGAGGCTCAAAGTACTGAAAGAATGTCATTGGTTTGACCTTCTCACTCCTGACAAGCAAGGATTCGCAGACGATAGATAAGACGAGAATTCTAACGGGAAGGGTACTTACCAAGTCATAAATGGAATAATTTATTGAGAAAATACAAGACCAGGCACAAAGCCACTAAATTACAACTTGAGAATATCAAAACAAATGCCCCAGTTTTCACAGAAACTCCTGGACATTGTCTTTGATTCCCCTAAAACTCAAAGCTTTACACCTAACATCAAAAACGATCCTTTCTACAATAGATAAAGAGCTGTTAAATACATTCTCATACATCCTACTCTTCCTTTCTCTCCAAATGTGGTAAATAGTAGTAGCCCAAGCAAGCTTCTTTAAAGAAATGAAAAAAAGAGTTCCCTTTCAAGGAGATAGACCATATAAAATAAACTCATAGCTCCAAAGACGAGGGAACCTTCTCAGACTACAAAAAACCAAGAACCTTTCTCCAAATGGTAGCTGTGAAGTTGCAACCAAAGAAAAGGTGGTCACGGTCTTCTATATTGCTTCTACAGTACAGAATGTGCAGCTAGCACTATCAATGAGGCCCAAAGATATCAGTTTCTCTTGGGTTGAAAGACGATTGTGGATGGTGAGCCAAAGGATGAAAGCATGCTTGCGTATGGCTTTCAATCTCGATCTGCCAACAGTCAATCTAAAAGAGGCCTTCTTACTCTTTCCCTAAAGTACTCCTAACATGGGGGCCCCCTTTAGAGTAAAACCGATGTCGTTCTCTAGCTAGTATGCTAGAGGGATACATCAGGCTCATTTAGAGAAGGGTAAGGCAATATTAGGTTTACAGAGCGGATCGAACTAGTAGGAAATCCCATGATAGAGACATCTAATAACATCACAGAATAAATATACTCTATCAATGCCGGTCAACAGCTGTATGTATTCGGTTTTGTGTTACCGAAAACCTCTCAGAGCTGATGTAAAACTCTAAATGAGAAGAATATCATGGTAGACTATCATCGGATACTATCATGGTACAATATGATGGTCCAGGGTAGAGACACCTTGAAAAGGGAAATCCTGAGTTTGACTCTAAAAAGATAATAGCGAACGCCATGCCACACATTGAATGGATCAGTAACATTGTTCGAGATTTACCAAGAAAGGATACGGAAAAAAAAGAACTAGTTCGGTTTTGGAATGAGTTTTACAAGTATTTATTTCCTCAGATGAAAAGTGAACCACAAGATAAGTCAACAAAATCTGTTCAATATAAAGATGCTGTCTTCCATTTTTTGACGGATGAAAAAGAGAGAAAAGAACCTATATCAAATGAGGATTTACGCGATATCCAAATTAAGATAGAAGACATGACTCTCAAATTCGATGAGGAATCGATGTTTAAGAGTGTTCCTAACATTATCAAAGTATTAATCAGTAAAGATAAGCAAAGTGCTAAGTATTTTCTTAAGGAGAAGTATGGTAATGTGGTGGTAAATGCAAATGAATTGCTTTCAGAGTTCGGTCAATATACGATAGAGGCATTAATTGTTTATGTACTATGTCAGGTTTTTAATTCACTTGAATCTAACTCTATAATTCGTGTTGCTTCTTTGGTTGAACAACTAGAGAAAAGTGTCCGGTTGCAAGCTTCATTATTGAAATGCAGGAGATGTAATATCAGTATGGCCACAGTTGTTTTTCAAGAGAAGGTGTCTGATGAGGAGATTCAAAAAAGATCTAAGTTGGACGAGAAATATCCTTTCGGATCCGGCTTAGTTCAATTCATGGAGGATAGGGGTTTGATAACTTTAATGAGTGATATGAGCGGAACAGTTCGAGTGAAGAAAGGAGATTATTATCTTCCAAACCATCTCTACGCTGTATGCAACTTCGATATGTCATTACTACCTATCAAACTAAACCTGCCTATGGTATTCCCACCTCAAGCTTGGAAGAGTACCCGCAGTAAGGATCTACCCCCTAGAAACCTTTCCGATCTATCAGGGGGTTATTTAAGTGAGCCAACAGGGGAAATATATGATCGTTACCGCCTGTTAAGTACCGGTGACATTAATAATTTTTATATCTCTTTTGGTGAAGATCAAAATAAATACAAGTCTCTGTGTAGTGTAATGAACAAGCTGCAGAGTCAGGCCTTTTCAATCAACAGTGTTTGGTTGAAATATCTTCAAGAGAATGAGGTCTTATTAGTTGAATATGGTTATCTCATGCCAAGCTTTCTATCCTCTATGAATATAAAAGAAGCCTCCTTATTACTTCGAAAGTTTCACATGAAGGATGAGACTATTAAGAAATTATGTAGCTTTAGCGAATTGTTACAAACATTGTGTAAGAACATTCAACGTTGTCGTTATGAGCAATTGATTATCAAGCTGGCAAAGGCCTACGATGGTTATCAATTTTATTTGCCAGCCTTTCTCGACTTCCGAGGTCGAATCTACCGCAGTGGGGTCTTGCATTTCCACGAGCGTGATATAGCAAGAAGTCTGATTGTTTTTGCGAATAGCAAACCGAATAAAGACGAAGACGATCCACATCTACCAATTAAGGATAGCAAACCGAATAAAGACGAAGACGATCCAATTAAGATAGCAGCTATTGCCTTCCATTACAACTCTTTCGTCTCTGTCGAGGAGTCAAGGGTGTGGTATCAAAATTTAATATCACATATCAAATTCTTGAATGATAAGGATTTTAATGTGTTACTTATCGAGTTCGGTCGGGATGCAAAACACCCCTTTCAGTTCCTCGCCAATCTACTTGGATACAAGAATAAGTACATCCCTATTACACAAGACGCATCAGCGAGTGCATATCAGATTATGAGTTACTTTTTGTTGGATGATAGCCTGGCTACGAGAACAAATCTCATCCCATCTTCGGATGGAAATATCCAAGATATTTATTCTTTCATGCTCGATGAGCTCAAGGAGTTCATGAATGCAGAACTAGATAAGAATCTATCTGGGATAGTTTGCGATCACCTCACTCGTAAGCTAGTCAAAGGTATCTTTATGCCTATTATCTATGGTAAAACTTTAATGAGCACCGCCGGCGATCTAAAAGATCAACTCTCTCACTACATCACTCATCAGGAATGCTTCACTGTTGCCTCTGTCTGCTTTAAGTTCTTTAGGATGAAATATCCTGGCATGGATTGCCTGATCCGGTTGATCCGGAGTATAGGCTGGATCGTGTCAGCTAGGGATAGCCCAGTTTTCTATAGAGTGCCTTACTTTACCACGGTACAGGATTATATGGTAATGGAGGCTATAAATATATGGGTTTATGATCGACTTTATAAGAAGAGGCGTCGGGTGAGTCTCCGAGTTTCTTCTTCTAAGAGAGATCGTAGGAAGACTGAAATCTCTACCTTCGTAAACTTCATCCATCAGAGGGATGCCCTTATTGCAATGAAAGTAGTGGAATCTATGATTAAAGAAGGTGCGCCTATATACACTGTACACGACAACTTTATAACTACAGCGGAATATAGCCATCTTATACCAGAGTTTTATAGCCAGACCATTAGTGATATGGGCTCTCCACTTTCCATCATCAACGACTTCATCTATATGAATGTTATTAAACCTATTGTAATATGTCGGTCAGATGGACCTACTGAGGATGAGTTTAAAGAGAAGATAATCCCAAAAGATAAGCTTCATTATTACTTAATGGAAAATGTACCTGTGAACATAAGCAAGAGGATGAAGGCAACTTGGGGTGAAAGGATCTCGGGAATCCTGGCCTCTTACGAGAACTATACTCGTATTGTTAGCGGTGATTTTCAATCCCCTAACCCTAGTTGGGTATATCATGATTATAAGTGGCATAAATTCCAGTACAAGCTAATCAACAGAAGGGAAGGACTTCCCAATTATTGCGTTCACTATTAATATGAAAGAAAGAATGAAGCATAAGATGGCATACACGACAGACAGCGCATATACTGGAAGGTTATTGAATCGCTTATATCAAAAGAGAAAACGAACAACAGACCAAAATCCGTATCCTGGTTTAATCATTGCTTCACATCACTTCTCCGAGCCTTACCCTGTTGTTAATGAGATTGACCTGCTCTGTCTTGCGGTCATGGATCACTTAATCCAGTTTGCTTACCCATCCTTATCTGGTTACGGTAAGTTCACAATTAGCTTTACCATGAAGCGATCTTACGGAGAGGAGATCTCATTTACGCTAGGTGATGCTATCCCCTTGACTTATCCAGATTGTAAGTTAATTCCTAAGAGTGAGGTCTATGCACATATATCTCGATATATTACGAAATATGCTGAAATCTACGACGGCGATTGTGTAGTTCGAGTCGATATCCGAGTCTATATGGACGGCCAAAAGATGGATAGGCAACCCCCATCTTCAGAGGAGATATATATCTCACTTTCTGAAATCATTGAAGGCGGATTGAGTGAGATCGATCCAATAACCGCAAGACAGATCAAAAATAGTAAGCGTAGCCATCCAACCCATATCACAGCACTCAAATCATGTTGCACTAAGCTGAAACCATTCATGGTAGCCGATACGGAGACTATACTGATCGATAACGTTCATACGCCTTATGCTGCTGGTGTCTTGATGGTTCGTCCCGGTGAACAGATCAATGATATTATGATTGATACCTACTTCAGTGAAGACTATTCAATAACCATGGATTCGTTTGAAGAAAGGAGTACAAAGGTACTTTATGACTTGGTATTAAGGATATCTACGATTGTTAGACAAGAACAATCAACTTTGACTATTTTCTTCCACAACTTAGCTAGATTCGATGGAATTCTCTTGCTTAAGCACCTAGCAAATAATCACAAGAGCTACGAGCTAAAAACACTGATGAGGAACAATAGGATTTACGAGATAGCTGTCTATTCTGGTAAAAAGAAGTTATTCCGCTTCAGAGACTCCTTGAATCTACTCCCTGGCAAACTTAGCTCCCTAGCTAAGAATCTATGCCCGGGTCTAGGCCCGAAAGGCTCTATCCCATATGATGAGGTGACACTGTCAAATCTGGTTAGTATGAAAAAAAGCTTGTTAGACTATATGAAGCAGGACATCCTTCTCCTTGGAGGTGTAATGCTTAAAGCTCAAGAGATATATTGGAAGGAGTACAAGATTGACATAGAAAGCAAGATAACCATTTCCTCACTGGCTCTAAGCATCTTTCGTATGAAATACTACGATGCTTCTAATTGGCCTATCCACATCCCAAACAAGAATGAAGACAGCTTTATAAGGCATGCCTACTACGGTGGTCATACAGATACATACAAGCCATATGGCGAGGACCTATACTACTACGATATAAACTCTCTCTATCCCTTTGCAATGAAAGAATTTCCTATGCCTGGTGGTGTGCCAGTCTGGCATGGTAATCTGGAAGGCCTGGACTTAGATAGCATCTTTGGCTTTATTGAGGCATATGTGGTATGTCCGAAGACTATCAAGATGCCCTTTCTACCCTATCGAGACAAGAATAACACTCTCATCTTTCCAACCGGGGAATTTGTTGGAGTGTACTATAGCGAGGAGTTAAAGTATGCAAGAGGCCTAGGCTACACTGTGCTCCCAATCTCAGGCTACCTCTTTGAGAGGATGGAAAGCCCATTCAGGGACTTTGTTAGCTCACTCTTTGAGAGCAGGTTAGAGGCAAGGAAAGAAGGTAATGAGGCCTTTGCCTATGTGTACAAGACCCTTATGAATTCGCTATACGGTAGATTTGGCATTAACCCTAAAAGCACTACTACCGAGGTCTGCGATGAAGATCGATACAAACATTTGATCAGGCATAGTGAGTTGATATTCGGTGATATGCTTTGCGAGAACAACTACATCGTTGCCTACCATAGCAATACCGGGAAGGGATCAGATTATTGGAACCCACCGAAGAACGCTGCTGTCCAACTAGCTGCTGCGATCACTGCCTCTGCTAGGATCTATATGTACCCTTATATCTCAAGAGAGGACTGCTACTACACGGACACAGACTCCGTTGTGCTTGGTCAGCCACTACCTGAAGAAGTGATTTCTTCTTCAGTCTTAGGTAAGTTTAAGCTAGAGCACAGAGTCAAGAAAGGCTACTTTTTAGCACCGAAATCCTATTTCTTCATCACAATGGATGGCACCGAAGTAATCAAGTACAAGGGACCAGGGAAAAGCCTGGTCACTCCTGAATGGTTTGAGTCACAGTACGCTGATCCATCTCGTACAGAACGGGTACCGTTGGAAGCCAACTTCCGGATTGATTGGCACACTCTTAACATCTTCAAGAAAGACACATTGGTAAGGCTTGGGATTAAGCTGGGGACCAAGAGGATACCACTATATCACAGAGATGTCTGGGTGGATACTGATCCAATTGATATCAAAGACTTGTCTTGCCTAGATCACATTGGAAAACAAATAATCAAATCACTAAGGAATAATCTAATACAACTACAGACTGAAAATAACATTCTCAATGAGAAATTATCTCAGAAGGAAAGAGAGATTGCCGAGAGATACAAAGAGATGAAATCACAGTTTGATGCTATGAAGAATACAGAGACTAGTCTTACTGAATCCACAACGGGATTAGAGCACCCAACAGAGGATAAGAAACAGAAGCCGAAGGGTACGGGTCACAGTAAGAAGAAGAAGAAGAAGAAAAGTAACGCTAAGAAGTAGAACTATAATGACAGTAGCTAACTTGTAGCGCTATGACCTAAGATCTTGATGTTAGAGAATCGAATTCGACTATCTTTAAGAGCAACGGTCTAGACAAGGCTTCTTCTGCTAGGAATCAGTCAGAGCCTACAGAAAAGGATAGGAGGTAGTTGAGTTACAGTCAAAGTGGTATACCAATTCGTTGCCTATGTATGGAGAATCTTGAGAGAAACTCTTTTATAGGACAACCACAACCTTTCCCTTTCCCTTTCCTTTCCATAGCTGAGATCACTTTACAGTTGTTATAGGCCTTCGTAGGGTACCTGTAGGCTAAAACGACTATGTTATTGAGCGAAGGTAAGTTGCTTTCAATTAGTGACTTTCTATATGATATTTCTACTCAGGAACACAGACTTATCACGAGAAAAAGAAAGTGAAAGTAATGAATAGCTCATTCATCTCTATCATACCATTCTCTCAGATGCCCTAACTAATCAATAAGGGGAAGAAAGACCTTTCCCGTAAATGCATTCTGCCTTCTGAAAGAGAAGCCGCATTCCCCTAAAGAAGATGGCCATATCCTCGTATCGAGTTAGCCCTTTATCTGGAGCTGGTTTTATGTGTTACCCGGGCTAAGCCTTCGAGTTTAGATAGACAAAGATGAGAAGTATGGATGAAGGGGATACTAATTGGGGACGTGTCTTAGTACGGGGCGTGCAGGCACACGTCTCTGGAAGGTCTTGCAAGTAGCAATTGCTTCCAACCACGAGCTTATTGACGACATTGAGGATTGACGGCCTTGCTAAGCAGAATTAGGTAAGTAGGTGGTATCTGTCCTGTTATTTCCCTTGATTGACAATGGGTCGTTAAGACCTCTTATATTCCAGCATACAAAATGATGCATGTCCTAGGTAACTTGTCTCTTTTTCCTGAACCACGATCAACCTCAGGAGTGGGAGAGCTCTTCTTTATCTTTCTTTTCCAGGAAGAGATGATGGTAGGGCTGTCATTCAAATCAATCTTCTTCTAAGCCCTTCCCCTTATTGATTAGGGCAGAGATTCATAGAAATCTATGGAGAACTCTCGCAGAACCAGAGCGAGAGCAACCACTTCCAAAAAGCGCTTCGTATGGCGCAAGATATGGTGAGAAGGAAAATCAAGGAAGTCGACCTGCCGACCTACCAATTTCATGAGCCATGAACAAGTGGTACGTGAGTTGGGTTTAGAACGTTTAGCTATCCACGGCCGGAGTTTGAAGAACCTGGCTGTCCCCACATGATTGGCAAGTCCCCCGGCAGCTCTACGTAAGATAGCCAAACCAAAGTATACCATATCCAGTCACAGATAGTGCCCCCTTTAGTAGGTAAAAACTATACTATACGGTGGCTCCATCCTATTGTTAGAGATATTTTTCTTTCCTTTGGAGCTCATCAGGTTTCTCGGAGGCTTATAAGTAGATCCGGGATCCAGTCAAAGAAGTGATAGCAAGATTCGCCATCACGTGAATGTGCAATTGAGAACGTGACTGCCCCACTTGGAACTAAATGAATAGGCGCTTTGATCGTTCAGATCCCCCCTTTATTATTATTAAGTCAAAATCGATTGCATCGCTTGATTAAAGGGGTTGGGTCACCGTTCATGTCGTCTAGTATCAGACGATTCCACCATACTCTTCTATGGATTTCTTCGATGTTCAAAATAATCTACTCCTAGTGGAAGAAGTCCGCCCTCGCAAGATGTATTTAGATTGAGTGCTTTCGTTTCCTTGTCCCATGGGACTCCTTTCTTCCATTCAAGAATGAAGGAATAGATCAACCAGATATGGCGGGTCTGTCCCCGTCGTCGAGTAATCCAACGGATCTCTCGTAGCTTTTGTCCAGCTGCGCGTTTCAATAACGTGTGGCTCAATATTAGTATAGCCAGTGTTCAAGGCTTGTCCGATCACGCTACCTTTCGCTACTTTAGTAGTAGTCGTCTTCCACTTGATCGGATATTGCTTTGAAGCTTTGGCAGGCACTCTTGTCATCCTTTCATTCCAATATGGCCTGCGACTTCATCTGAATCAAAATCTGAATCATCCTCCGCTTTCGAGCCCCTTTCTACACAATCTCTTGCTGTCTTTTCCCGGTTTTGATCCTTTTCTAGCTGTTTCGAGTCTCATGTTGAGTTTTGTCTTTCATGTGAGACTTTGCTTTAAGAACTAGGGCTGAGCCCGTTCCTCGCTCAAGTTTTGTCTCTTTCTTGACCCGCTGCCGGATAAGTTGGCTAACCGTGGCCCTACTCCTTTCCCGAACCAGCAACCCCTCTTTCTGCTGCTTGCCATTCCGAAGTCTCAGAATAAGGTTTGGGTTGAGTGAGAAGTCTCCAAGACTCTGACTTAAGCGCTAGGCTAGGCCTGATCTGTTCCCTTTCGTCTCTGCAAACCAAGCAAGGTTGCTTAGCTACAGATCGTTCCTTCCAGTCACTTGCTGGAGACTGCACCTCCCATTCCTTGTTGTTAGCATGAGGTTCCTTCGCCGGAGCTCACTCACTTGCTTCCGTCTGTCAATCCTGTAAAGAAAGAGAAAGATCGCTTGAATGATAGATAGCGTACGCTGTACGGTTGACTGTGGAGGTCTGGAACCGAATTCTTATAAAATCAGTTTCAAGCCCTCTGTAAACCTAGTCTGCGATTCGAAATACCTCGTATAGCATAACTCAACTAGAACAGTAGGAGGAACTCCTAGCTACCATAGCTACAATAACAATAAGAAGGTACAGAACCGGAAGGTACCGACCCAGGACAGAGAAGAAAGAGAATAGCTCGGTTTCCCCGAACTCCTCACCTACCACTATTTTGATATTGCTCTCCATAAAGAAGTCAAGTAGGTTCTTCCTCGTACGCGTATCAGGGGGCGGCAAAAAAGCCTGAATCTGGAAATGGTCATACAAACGTTCTATCTTCTACCTAGTGGCCTTTCTCATTCAATGGACCTTACCAGCCTCAAATACGGGGTTTGGTTTAGTGCAACTAGCACTTTCATATGTAGCAGTTTATGAGCACTCCCCTCTGTAATAGCCTTCTCTAAAGCGAAAGCTTGGCTCGCCTCAATCACAATAAGGGGGAGGAAAGCGATAGCTTGATAAGCAGGAGTTTCCCATCTAGAACTGTTTTCAGGGTTTTGTTATATTCCTTGATTCAAAAGAACTTCACTGACGCAAGCTTACTCCATGAAAAGGTTAAGTCGAGCTACCACATTTGTCGAATTCGATTCTTTAGAATAAGGATAGCTCCCAGTTGACGATTCGGTATAGAAAGGAGTACCAGAAAGACCTCCTAATGTTAGCAACCCGGAGAAGACAAGAGATTATCTCGCAGTGTAAAGAACTCACCTATTACTTTCAGAGTGAAAGCTTGGCACCAACATCTTCACCATCAAGAAAGCTGTAACGATGAGTCGAGGAAGGCCTATAAGCCTTAGCGAGTACCAACGTTTGAAATCCTAACTGATACTTGTTGATGAATCGGTAGTCGAATTCGATTCTCTACCATAGCTAGTGGATGTCATCTAGAACAGTAAACAAGATAGTTGGCCTATATCGAGAGTTTACTGATCTCAGCTATGTTAGGTGATACATCAATCCACCACATCGATATCCCTATGAGTAGGCAGGTTAAGGTTACAAATCGGAGATCTCAACAATACGAATACTCAATTGCATCTCCAAGACTCTTCTAGAAGACACCTCGCTCATTGCCAACCCTTTCCTTATATCTGTTACAGAAGTAAGGTATTCTCCGACCTTTTGTATATGGTTCTTTATCTGCTTTGTGTTAGCCCTGCACGGTCTCCAGGGATGTATAGAATACTTGAGATTTCCATCTTCCGTACGTATAGCCCCCAATGCTCGTTGTGAGTTTCATATGGGTGGAATAGGACACTGGACCAACCGATGTTTCAATCGTTGGCATAGAATCCAGGATCTAATTGATGCAGGCCTACTCAGGTTCGAGAAGGACGAAAGCAAGGTTAATCAGAATGCATCTCCAGTAAAGGGAAATGTTGAAGGAAGCCCGCTGACCGATGTAGCCACTAAAGGGAGAGAAGGGTTGGACTCGTCACTGTTAACATCCTCTCCTGTAGCAAGCGATCCATTCCCAGAAGCTGGCGTCACCCAAGGACGACAATAGAGCGGAACCGTCTGTGCCTACGGGGTCCAAGTTCGAGAGATTCTTACAGCTTACCCGAAAGGCCCAACTTCGAGCTCTGAACGTCAGAAAAGAGTCTCTCAAATGTCATATCCGGACATCGCTACAACTGCGCTGGCTCCACTCCCACTTACCAGGACCTCTGAGGGCCTATTCCAGGAGTATTTCAATTCACTTTCAGATGAATGAAAGATAGTCATTGAATTCACCAGCTCCGGCTGAATGAAGGGGGAGAATGCGTGTTGATGTAGCCTTTATTGGCGCAGCTTTCTTTTCGTAAACTCAGAATGATTTTCTTATCTTACTTACGCAATTCTAGTTGGAAATGCCGCTAGTCAGACTACAACCCTGCTCGAGGTGCCTAAACTCAAGGTCTCTGTACATATCAATAGGCATAGAAAGAGATTGCCTTGGCCAGCTTCAGAGTGAAGATTCGAAAACTGCTTCTCGGGTGGCTTCCTTTCCTTCCACGAGTTCTGATGCGTATCGTGGAATGGCGGGATGGAGAACTCAAAGCTCAAAGCAGGAGAAGACGATCAGCCGATCTCAATATCGTATCGTCTGCAGCTTCCTGTTATCATATCCGATGCTCGTGCATACTATGAATCTGAAAACAAGGGCTTTCCCCTGCTTTCCATTCTCAATCGCAATGTCGTCTCCGGCTTGCCTTTCTGGGATACATACCTTCCTTTCCGGGATACCTTTCTTGATTGCCCTTGGCTCTACTCTCGTAGTCGCCAATCGATAGCTACCCGATTTCACGGTCAAGTCGAAATGTCGTAAGAGATGACTGAAACCTCTAACCCAATGTAGTGAATAACTCGGCGACTCTCGGTGGGAGACGATCCCTGGAAACTGGCTTGTTGGGGCCTGCTCTGTTCCCTACTAATTGCGTAAGTAAACGAAAGTCGCTTTCGCGAGCTATATTTGAGATTCCTTAAGTCACTTTTTTCTGGAATCAAAAAAAAAAGAGTCATGCTCTTTAAACGCCCTAAGAAATAGGCTTAAGTCATCGGTTCAAATCCGATAAAGGGCTTCTTTCTTTTTTTCGGTATACCGCTCCGCCAGCAAGGAGCGAAATAACCAAGTGGGCTGTGGTGATGTTCGAATTTGCACCTATTTGTATCTATTTAGTGATTAGTCTGCTAGTTTCTTTGATCTTACTCGGTGTTCCTTTTCTATTTTCTTCCAATAGTTCGACCTACCCAGAAAAATTGTCGGCCTACGAATGTGGTTTCGATCCTTTCGGTGATGCCAGAAGTCGCTTTGATATAAGATTTTATCTTGTTTCCATTTTATTTATTATCTTTGATCTGGAAGTCACCTTTTTCTTTCCTTGGGCAGTCTCTCTCAACAAGATTGATCTGTTTGGATTTTGGTCCATGATGGCCTTTTTATTGATTTTGACGATTGGATTTCTCTATGAATGGAAAAGGGGTGCTTTGGATTGGGAATAACCACTAGTGAGAGGGCAAAAATAGGGGGAA